ATGCTTTATTTCTGTCCTAGTTGATCCTGATTCGACATTAGAAGTATATTGATTGTTCCCCAATAACCGAATACTTTTTTCTGTAAATACTGCATATTTGATTCCATCCATAAATCCATTTTCTTCCCTATGAGTTCCAGTATCGATAAGAATTCTAGTTCTTACTGTTCATATGTTATGGTATGAATATACCATACCAATTCGGTATGTATGGATGATGAGATTCCATTGATACAGAGCCAATTCCAATAGACTTATTGAACGTTCCCATTGGCGTGCATCCAGCAGGAATTGAACCTACGAATTTGCCAATTATGAGTTGGGCGCTTTAACCATTCAGCCATGGATGCTTAACAGGGCTCGTCGTACATCGTGAATAACCAAATTCCAATTGAAATGAAATCTTTAGGAGGAATCAATGAAAATCTTTAGGAGGAATCAATGAAACGACATCAATTCAAATCCTGGATCTTCGAATTGAGAGAGATATTGAGAGAGATCAAGAATTCTCACTATTTCTTAGATTCATGGATCAAATTCGATTCAGTGGGATCTTTCACTCCCATTTTTTTCCACCAAGAACGTTTTATGAAACTCTTTGACCCCCGAATTTGGAGTATCCTACTTTCACGTGATTCACAGGGTTCAACAAGCAATCGATATTTCACGATCAAAGGTGTAGTACTGCTTGTAGTAGTGGTCCTTATATCTCGTATTAACAATCGAAAGATGGTCGAAAGAAAAAATCTCTATTTGATGGGGCTTCTTCCTATACCTATGAATTCCATCGGACCCAGAAATGAGACATTGGAAGAATCTTTTTGGTCTTCCAATATCAATAGGTTGATTGTTTCGCTCCTGTATCTTCCAAAAGGGAAAAAGATTTCTGAGAGTTGTTTCATGGATCCGCAAGAGAGTACTTGGGTTCTCCCAATAAATAAAAAGCGTATCATGCCTGAATCGAACCGGGGTTCGCGGTGGTGGAGGAACCGGATCGGAAAAAAGAGGGATTCTAGTTGTAAGATAGCTAATGAAACCATAGCTGGAATTGAGATCTCATTCAAAGAGAAAGATAGCAAATATCTGGAGTTTCTTTTTTTATCCTATACGGATGATCCGATCCGCAAGGACCATGATTGGGAATTGTTTGATCGTCTTTCTCCGAGGAAGAAGCGAAACATAATCAACTTGAATTCGGGACAGCTATTCGAAATCTTAGGGAAAGACTTGATTTGTTATCTCATGTCTGCTTTTCGTGAAAAAAGACCAATTGAAGGGGGGGGTTTCTTCAAACAACAAGGAGCTGAGGCAACTATTCAATCAAATGATATTGAGCATGTTTCCCATCTCTTCTCGAGAAACAAGTGGGGTATTTCTTTGCAAAATTGTGCTCAATTTCATATGTGGCAATTCCGCCAAGATCTCTTCGTTAGTTGGGGGAAGAATCAGCACGAATCGGATTTTTTGAGGAACGTATCGAGAGAGAATTGGATTTGGTTAGACAATAATGTGTGGTTGGTAAACAAGGATCGGTTTTTTAGCAGGGTACGGAATGTATTGTCAAATATTCAATATGATTCCACAAGATCTATTTTCGTTCAAGTAACGGATTCTAGCCAATCGAAAGGATCTTCTGATCAATCCAGAGATCATTTCGATTCCATTAGAAATGAGGATTCAGAATATCACACATTGATCGATCAAACAGAGATTCAACAACTAAAAGAAAGATCGATTCTTTGGGATCCTTCCTTTCTTCAAACGGAACGAACAGAGATAGAATCAGATCGATTCCCGAAATGCCTTTTTGGATCTTCCTCAATGTCCCGGCTATTCACGAAACGTGAGAAGCAGATGAATAATCATCTGCTTCCGAAAGAAATCGAAGAATTTCTTGGAAATCCTACAAGATCAATTCGTTCTTTTTTCTCTGACAGATGGTCAGAACTTCATCTGGGTTCGAATCCTACTGAGAGGTCCACTAGAGATCAGAAATTTTTGAAGAAAAAACAAGATGTTTCTTTTGTCCCTTCCAGGCGATCGGAAAATAAAGAAATGGTTGATATATTCAAGATAATTACGTATTTACAAAATACCGTCTCAATTCATCCTATTTCATCAGATACGGGATGTGATATGGTTCCGAAGGATGAACCAGATATGGACAGTTCCAATAAGATTTCATTCTTGAACAAAAATCGATTTTTGGATTTATTTCATCTATTCCATGACCGGAACAAAGGGGGATACACGTTACACCACGATTTTGAATCAGAAGAGAGATTTCAAGAAATGGCGGATCTATTCACTCTATCAATAACCGAGCCGGATCTGGTGTATCATAGGGGATTTGCCTTTTCTATTGATTCCTACGGGTTGGATCAAAAAAAATTCTTGAATGAGGTCTCCAGAGATGAATCGAAAAAGAAATCTTTATTGGTTCTACCTCCTCTTTTTTATGAGGAGAATGAATCTTTTTATCGAAGGATCAGAAAAAAAT